GTAGTACTCTAGGGTAGTGGACTTCCCCCTTACCCAACTGTGGGAGAAGAAGGATTTTTGAAGCAGTCCCCTCCTATGGTTTGATGATTGCTTCAATCAAGAATGGGTTATGCATTCAATCATCGTGCCCTTCTACGAACGAGGGAACTTATTAATTATATGGCCACCGCTACGAGATCGCCCGGTAAAGACATAAAAAATTACCCACGAATGGTGTCGAAATGGCGATTGAAGCGTCGGAAATAGCCAATGCGCTCATATCTCAAATTGCACGGAACCCACTACCACTACCTTTTCGATAACAAAGCCCTCGACCAAGGGATTAACCCGAAATGAGTGATTCATGCCGCTGGCTGCCCACCTCTTTCGAGCCCAAGTAAAGCAAAGGGCCTCTCCGCCGCTTGTAAAAATTGGACGTTTTGCGTTCTTTTGATCTGTCGGCGGCAACGGATCGTTTTCCGCTGTCGTTTCATTCAGGGAGTTAAAATACAAGGGCTGTTCCATTTATAGACAGCCTTTGCTTGGGTGTTATCGGGGCTTGGAACGAATGCCTTTCTAGCCCCCCGCGAACCAGGGGAGCCGCCTATGTTTGTCCGATTTTATACAGGACACAGCCTCTAGGGTACCTCTCGTCTCGGCCTTTGTTCGCTCTATCACATCACTTTGTGGTGTGGTATTGTGCTGACAAGGTATACCCGGGAAAGAAGTGTAGTAAATACGCACTTCTCGGTGACGATATCGTCATCGGAGACGCCGCGGTTGCGGACGTTTATAAGGATGTCATCAATGGGGGTGATCAAAACCGAAGTCTTTGCTCTCTGATAGAGGCGGTCTTGAGTTCGCGAAGAAATTCTGAATTCACGGTCGTGAGCTATCCCCGATTAGTGTCAAAATGATACGATCGGCGAGGCATGCGATTGCATGGATGCCGGTGTTTCGAAATCTTGGACTGACGTCTCTGCAGCTCTCTATGAGAGTTCGTGAAGCTGGTTTTCGTAGATATTCTGCAAAACCAGAGCACGTGAGTCCTCATTATAATAGACACTGGTATCGCCACATCCTTGTGGCGTTCTCTCCCGGTGGTATCCTACCACTCCCATTTCAGGTTTGGTTAGGGTTCCCAGATGGAATATTAATCACTTGTTATCATATGGGTATGGTGCGAGACATGCTTGTGTCTTCGTGTTCTCCGGATTGGGGTCATGTGGAGCGCTTTGCCACTGATCTCGATTTGAAGCTCGATGAGGACACCGGCTTGCTGACAGAAAAGCTTTTTCTCGGGTTAAAGCCTGTTTGGCTTATTGCGCGTGGTGGTACAGGGCGAGAGTTGACTTCTCAATCCCCGTTGAGAGTTTCCTTGATCCTCCGGCCGTGTGTTTTAGGCCGGATCGGAAAGACCAATTATAAAAGTTTCATAAATATGGTCTGATGTTCCGGTGCTATGACCTCGTCCGCCAGAAAGTCTCTCCGATTCCTTTCGGAGAGAAAGCGGTCAGGTTGACTTTCGACGTCGTGTCATCTCGTATTTGGTCTAGATCTTATCAATGGTTAGATAAGATTGAAAGAAAACTCTGGAAGAGTGCTGTGGTCTTGCTATGGCTCTGGCGCCGAAAGGCCTCTCGAGTCCTCTGGTAGGATACAGTAATAAGACTGTAAGCGCATCTGAGCGCCTTTTTCCCGCGACAATATATGGACACTAAGGTTAGTGCCATAGGGCGAAGCGGGACATGTTCGACCTCACGTCTAACCAGCGTCAGGTCGAACGAGCCCCCTAGTTCTTGTTTGAAGACCGGAACATTAGCAACATGGATTAGGATGACTCTTCGGAATACTAAGCCCCGTAGGAATACTAGCAAATCCAATGTGACATGTATTAGAGGGCAAGGGCTATCTTTACTCTTTAGCCTGAGAGGGAGAAGGCTTCCCGCGTAGGCAGATTAGCAATCCCTAGTCTTCCATAAATAGTATTGGACTTCTCTTTCCTCCTCCTCGAAGATGATGGATCCGGGGAGGGGGGAAAGATGAGGCTATCTGGTAGATAAAGACAGATCAACATGTCCTTGCTTCGAATATCAGATAAGAAGAGATTCTGACGTCTGAGATTGCGTGCCTTGCCCGGTCAGTTGATAGGGAAGCAAGAAGAAACTAGTTAGACCGGAGCTTACCGAAAGGCGAGTTTCCATCCATAAGCATTCGCAGGTACCTCGAGGGACAAAGCACGGAATGAAAGATTCTTCATCTGCGGCAATGTTAATTGGCCGATGGATTCCGAGTGACTAACTTACTTGACAGAAGACTGATCAGCTGACTTTGAAAATGGCTTGAGAGAGACGGATAGGGGGTTCCTCTTCCTGTGCCTGAGTGATGGCTTTCCAGAGGAGATTGCTTTCAAGACCAGAGGCGCAGATGGATAGTTTCAAGGACATGGGGAGAGGATCCCGATTCAAAAAAAAATCACCTCAACGGAGGCACCCGCCGCCGCCTATGACAAAAGGAGACCTTTCCTCTCCTATGAAAGAGAGAGGCCAAAACAAACAGGCTAGAAAGAAAGAAAGAAGCCTGTTCAAAGTCGGAATAGGGGTAGTTCCTCTGTTGACTCAGGAAAGCGGGTCAGTTGATTGGCAAGCCGATTGACAGGGCCCCGAAGCAAGGTATGATGGGTGCCAGCAACTTTCACTTGTTAGGAGTAGGGGCTGAAAAGAGCTCTTCGTATAGGTTGGGTTTGCTGGGTTTTGATGCTTACCTTATTCTTAGAGAAAGGGGAAGGTTTGATAAAGGAGCTTTTAAGCCCTTTTGCTGAATTGTTGGTCCGCAGCCCCGCCCTATAGAATGAATAAGGAGAGGCCTATTGATGACCGAGCCATTCTTTTACTACTCCTTACCTCACCCCCCTTGTCACTTAAAGGGCGAAGTCGCTGAAGCGAGTCTAAAGGCCAAAGAGTGATCTTTGAACGCTACTACGCATCCTTACTAATAGTATAGTGTAAGGTAGGTTTGGGTATAGCAGGACTTGAACCTGCGACCATTAGGTTAAAAGCCCAATGCTCTACCAACTGAGCTATACACCCAAAAAAATATATAGTAGTAAATAAGGATTGGTGCGGAAAAGAGAAGAGGGCGGCCCCTCTTCTTCTCATCATATTAAAGGGGCGCAGCTCTGTATGAGGCTCGTACTGCAGAGCAAGCGAAGAAAACGTAAGGGCGCGCGTTAGCTAGGCCGTTTTCTTGCAGGAGTGCTAACGCGCCCCTTATTGAAAACTCAAGGAAAGCCTTGATCGATATGAGAAACATGCGCTCAAGCACCCAACCTATACATATACAAGGGGCTTGGGCTCGAAAGCCGGCCTTACTCAACAAGCACCTTTCTTAGTAAGCTTGCTTGTTTCCACTCATTGAAGATTCTATCTACAAAAGAAGGTCAACGGGGGATACTAAAGTTGCTCTCACTGACACCATCTACGAGAAGGTGGGGTCGTCTTTCTTTCCAGCCGCCATACGGTTCGCCTTAAAGCCTTAAAGACGGAGAAGGGGAGGAGCAGTTATCTATGTAATTACGGTCTTTGTTGGCCGTTGTTCCGGTCGAGCACTCTCTTTTCTTTGTCCAATTCCGTCTTACCAAACAAGACTTACTTCTGACCAACCCGCGAAGGGTTGTGAAGTTGGACCAGGTACGAAGAATGAATCTATATCTGTGTACGGAAGTAGCTGGCCGGCGGCCGCTCAACTGTTCGAGCGCAATACAGTGGTGGTTGGTTCCGATTCGACAAGGGTAGAATGCCTGGTCGAAGGTCCGTAGGTAGCAGGCGTTTCGTTTTGGCTCCCGAGCGAGAACGATAAATAGGCGATGCACCATCCTTGCTGCTACGTACGTTGACCTTGACTTGACAGATTCATCCAATTGAACCCACACTCAAAGGAGGACCGCAAGCTCGGGGCTCGACGAAACAGAAAGTATCAGCATTAAGAAACTTCTTGGGATTAGCAGTGAAAGAAAGAGCCCGGCATTCATTTCTTCATTCATATTCATAGCTTAGTCTACTAAAAGAGGGACCGGCCTCATCGTGGTAATTAGAGGACATCTCTGATCGTTCACCTCTAATGTGACACGTGCCCTCCCAGTTATATGATCAACGGGATCAGTCGGCTAGAGAGCGGGGCTATTCTTCTTCCGGGGAGGCAAAGTCGTCCCCTCTACTGATCGAACCCTCAGTTCGGAGGTCTTCGTCAACATGTTACGAGGCTCCAGTCTTCGGCAGGTCACCATTACTTTACTTAGAAAGGCGAACATCTGGGCAAGGGAAAGCGCAGTGCGCCTGGTGCAAATGGCTTTCTTTTTTCATGATATACCAATCAGAATGGAGGGCCCTACCTACGTACATGATTGATAGAATCACTGCGTAGGGGGGGTCGGTCAACTTGATGCGGGAGAGGCATGAGTGCAGTTCGATCTTGTGGTGTATTCGTTTGTAGTGAGTAGGGCCTCTTTCTCGTTGATCAGTTCGCCTCCGCTCTATTGAAAGGTCTCCATTCCTACGGCGGTTTTGTCAACGAACGCGTCTCGGGCCGGATTGACTAACCTAACCCTTAAGGGGGCCTTGCCATAGTTGGGTGCTCTGCTTTAGTGTGATTGACGAAGGCTAGGCGAGGTTTGGTAATACCCAAAACAAATTAAAAGAGATCGGGGTCGAAAATTGGCAAGGAACTAGATCCCCCCCAAAAAAGGGCAGCTGCGGTCGAACTCTAATTCTGGAAATCAGTCGGGGCCCTTTTACCAAGTCTACCGGATAGAAGATGATAGAGGGCCAACTATCGTTGCGTTGCACAAGACGGTGCCGTCTCACTTCGAGTTCCTTCCAAATCTGATGATACGCTTTGGCGATCTTACCTACCAAAAAAAGGCCTGCTAGGTGATCGAAATCGCTCAGGTCAGTGAGGACTCACTCACTCACCTACTCCTTATCTATCTAATAGTTTCTTCTATCTACTGAATTCAAAAGGCG